CCCTTCTATTAAGAAGACCACCTGGTCGCGAAGCTTATCCAGGAGACGTTTTTTATTTGCATTCCCGCCTTTTGGAAAGAGCCGCTAAACTAAGTTCTCGTTTAGGAGAAGGAAGTATGACTGCTTTACCAATAGTTGAGACTCAATCTGGGGACGTTTCGGCTTATATTCCCACTAATGTCATTTCCATTACAGATGGGCAAATCTTCTTATCCGCGGATTTATTCAATGCTGGAATCCGTCCAGCTATTAATGTGGGTATTTCCGTCTCCAGAGTAGGATCTGCAGCTCAAATTAAAGCCATGAAACAAGTAGCCGGCAAATTAAAATTAGAATTGGCTCAATTTGCAGAGTTAGAAGCCTTTGCGCAATTCGCTTCCGATCTAGATAAAGCTACTCAGAATCAATTGGCAAGAGGTCAACGATTACGGGAGTTGCTCAAACAATCCCAATCATCCCCTCTCGCGGTGGATGAACAGATAGTTACTATTTATACCGGAACGAATGGATATCTTGATCAATTAGAAATTGGACAGGTAAAGAAATTTATTGTTCAGTTACGTACCCATTTAAGAACAAATAAGCCTCAGTTACAAGAAATCATATCTTCTACCAAGGTATTCACCGAGCAAGCGGAAGCCCTTTTGAAAGAGGCTATTCAGGAGCAGATGGAACTATTTCTACTTCAGGAACAAACATAAAGAAATTGGTTATTTCATTTGGTAGAGTCTCTTAGTACGACATAAATTGTTGAGAAAAGAAATGGCTCTGATTCGAATCATTCCAAATATGTTTCTTGGAATAGCAATCCAAACAAAATAGATGTAAATAAATTGCGTCCAATAGGATTTGAACCTATACCAAAGGTTTAGAAGACCTCTGTCCTATCCATTAGACAATGGACGCTTCTCGTCCCGATTCTCTTCTTTCTGATTCCTCCTTTCCATTCCCTGTTTGGATAAAAACAGAAACAATCAGATTGTATGCGTCTTAGGGAATAAAGACGCATATTCAAATCAATGATGGATGTATTATGATTCATATCGAGCGGGTAGCGGGAATCGAACCCGCATCGTTAGCTTGGAAGGCTAGGGGTTATAGTCGACGTCGATTCATCACTATTAACGTCTCTAATTCAAAACCGAACATGAAACTTTGGTTTCATTCGGCTCCTTTATGGAATAAAGGATAGATTCCCCGATTTAGGGCGTAAAGTAACCTAAACGAAAAAATTGACGATGTATGATATTAGTATGGAAATGGAAAGGTATGGAAATAAAAGAAGGAAGTCATAGCAAATCGGAATAAGAAAAATTCGATCCATAACACCTATGTCAGCTTTTCTGTCTGAATGTATCCAAAGCTACTCGCTTTCTAGATGATCCCTCTAGAGGAGGGGTATTATAAAAACCCTTCTAGTTACTTCGTTCCCTATTTCTACTGACATGAATCCTTAGGAAAAGAATCTGATTTCTACCGAGCTGAAACAATATATGCCGATGGCCCCGGTAAACCGAAGTCACCGTTTAATAGCTATTTGGCTTCAATCTCCCCTTTACAAAAATCGAAGATCTAGTTACGATTAGAAATACACTTTTGTATCTTCATCCATGGATCTTTTACTCATACTTATCTAATTCTAATTGGAAAACTCAAAAAATTATGCTTCGCAATTCCATAATCCCAGTTTTTGGATGCAAATCGCGAAAATTATATTCTTCCCCAATTGTGGCATTGATAGGAAAGGGTTAAACCCTTATAAGAAATAAAGTTTTTGATCGGAATATGAATGTATCAAACCGAAAGAACCCTTAACTATTTCAGTTGGTAATAGAACGAATCACACTTTTACCACTAAACTATACCCGCTACATTGTGATTATTGTATAGGAATGGCCCATTTGTCGAACAAGGAGATGAGGCGCGATCAAGATATTGTGAATATTAGAGTGCTGACATGCCCTGTCTCCGGGGATACTTGATGAAATAGGGCAAGAGGATAAATAAAAAACCTTTTTGTTTTGCTGTAGAAGTCGTTACTCAGAGGTCCGATAGAATCGGCGAGGTTGGAACAGAAAAATAAGTTTTGTGCAATAATATATATAGTTAAGTTATAGTTCCATTTTTTTTTTGCTCAAGTCAAGCGTTTATTTAAACAAAACAAAGCTTGTCTCTTGAGTACTTGAGGGAACATACATACGCTTTTCCCATTCCAATAAAAAAAAGCAACGATGAATCAAAGGAAAAATAAGGAAATAACAATATAAAATATAATAAATTTCCTTCATATCATAGAAATCGAAATAGCTCTTGTTGCTGCTTCAACTCAATAACATATTGAGTTTTCCAATTTCTCATTTTAGGTTAGGTTGAAAAGGGGGGGAATGGCCTGGCCAGTGCCTAGCCAGGCCGGGAGAACAAAAGAAGAACCTTTCGAACGAAATAAAATCAAAGAGGGATCTTTTTTTCCTTTTTTCCTTTAGAGATACCTGTTTTGAATGGTTGTATAAATAGGATTTCTTATACAATTCATATATATCTCTAGAATAAAGAAAAAGAAATATTAATCTTTACTTCACACGTCGTGTCACATATGAATTATTCATTTTTTTTTTTCAATTTGGAGAGATGGCTGAGTGGACTAAAGCGGCAGATTGCTAATCTGTTGTACGAGCTATTCGTACCGAGGGTTCGAATCCCTCTCTCTCCGTTTCCTACGCTCACTTGATATTTATCTTTCTCATTCTATAAACCCCGAGTCCCTTTGGTTTGGTTGGATTGATGATTTCATTTAAATAAATGAAATGTATGGAATAGATAAAATTTGAAGTTAAGAAGATGGATTTAGAAACCAAACCAAAAAAGGAAAGAAAAAATCTATTATTCTTTATTCTTCGCGTCCAGGATTACGTCCTGGGTCATTAGACAGGAATCCGAAGATGAAGAGCGAAACAAAGAATATCACCACCGTATAAACGAACAGTTTGAGAGTAAGCATTACAAATCTCCAAGACCTGTTGGGGGAGAAAAAGGGAATAGATTCTCAACCTTTGTACCATCTCATTTTTTGACACCAAGAAACGAAGTGGTTTTTAGAAAAGAAAGGAATTAACAGGAATTCAATTCATTTGTATTGTAATAAAATAAGGTTCTGATTCCTTCGTTACCAAAATAATCTCGTCATACCTACAATGCGATTTGTTGATATTGCATTGCGGGGGCTCAGAATACCGTATGCGCTCCATGGATGGAGGGTCAGAATGAGGAAATGAGGTGATCCGGATTCACGGAGTCTATTGAAGAATGTTCAATGTTTGAATCGAGGGTTCTTGTCTTAATGCACTACTTATCTCATCTTTCTTGGTAAAATTGGTAAAATATTTTTTTTTTTTGAATAAGTCGTGAATCTTTCTAGAACAATATCAAGGATCTCATCGAAAACTTACAGCAGCTTGCCACACAAAGGCTAAGAGAAAAAAGAGCACAGGTATGACCGGCATAAAATCCACGATTGGGTTCAAAAAAGCATAAGCCTCGGGCAATTTTGCGAAGAAAAAACCACTCGGCTGAAGGGCAGAATTAAGACAGATACAGATTAAACTAAAGATATTAGGCATAACAAATATTTTGTTCTTAGAATAATATCATTTTTATTGAGTTATTTCTTGAAGGGAAAAAATCAAGAAAGAGGGTAGGTAAAAAAGTCCTTCTTTCTTTGAATTCCCCCAATCAAAGATCCTTCAATTGTCAAATTGAATTATACGGAATCATACTTTCATACAATATCTTAATTATCTTAATTTAATTATATGTAATGATCAATGAATTTAGTTTTATTCCGGATCTACACGTGTCGAATCTCAGCAACAACTTCTTTCTTCCATAGATACTGGGCTGGAATTGACGAACACCCGATACCAATATTAATGTATATTCGTGTTTGAATAGAAACATAAATGGGGCGTGGCCAAGCGGTAAGGCAACGGGTTTTGGTCCTGTTACTCGGAGGTTCGAATCCTTCCGTCCCAGATTAATTCCATCTTAACTTAACAAATAATATTTGTTCTCTTTAATCATCTAAATTTCTATTTAGGAGGTTCATGTTGGATACGATGTAATCGTAATCTATTCTTTATTTCTAGTTTTTTTCTTTCTAGTTTTGTTTTTAATGTTAATGATTCTTTTCTGAATTAGACTTTACCTTTCTATTCTGTATTCTGTTTCCTACACACGGAATTCACTTTCAATGACTGACACACGTATGAAAAATCCATGATTTTGGTATAGGCGTGGGGGGAGCATAGACATAGATCCATTGAAAAGATATTTTTTTTATTTAATTCAAAATTGGATTATTCAGTCTATGTCCGTACCGTTCATATTGGAGTTGGTTAGTCAAAAGAAACTTTATGCTTGAATCCAGAAAATTCTGATTCCTGCATGATCCATTCTGAGTCGAAATGTGAAAGAAACCTCTTCTATCTTCTAACTTTTAATTAATGGTAAAGCAGATATGGTAATCGTATCTCATTTAATAATTATCCCAATTTAGAATTCATTTTATTTGGATTCTAATGAGGGTTCGAGTTCGTGGTACTAATTCCATCAACGGGATTCGAGTTCCTAAGACTGGACTCAAATGAAAAAATGGGAATAAAAAACGGATCTGGACCTGTTTTGTTTTGCACTTATACGTGTCTGGTACTGGTATAGCACGCAGCTTATACAGCTTATAAGAAAAGAAGATAAGAAAATAAGATTCTTTTGTTGGTTGACCGGGTATGCATGATTCATAATCCAGATGAAATGTTTTTTAGATATGTGATGTGCTGATCAACAATCCACAATGGAAGGTATCAATTGAAATATCTGTGGCTATTCCCGATTTCATCAACAAACAATCAAGTTCAATAGGAATAGATGCATTGTATTGTACCCAATTTGCATCTGGTTCTAATGAACTGATGAATAATGGAATTGTAAATCCATTGGTAGGCAGAATCGTGGATTTCATTTACTTGACTTTATCGAACGACTCTGGAAGCAAAAAAGCAGAATATGCCGAAAAGAAGCATGCCACCCTTTTGTATTGTTATTGTTCTATTTCAGTAAGAACAAACAACAAACAGTCTTTGGTTTCGGTCAGAAATTTCTGTGATGCCTTAAAATACCCGTGGTAACAGCTGTATATATAACATAACCCGATGGATACCGAAAGATCTTGCTGCTTTGATTCTGATATTCTCAATCAGATTCAAGAATGAATCGAGGACGTTCACTTTATCTTATTTACTTTACTGTGTCTTTTTTTATTCATTTTTTGACTTTTACTATATTTCTTATTATGTTTGATGCTCATGAACAAAGAAATGAAATTAGTTTTAGATTTTGTTTCTCGTCCCATTTATCTGGTTTAGACAGTTGATGATTTAAGGAAAAGCAAAATTAAATTTCATGTTATTATGATGATCAAAATGATCAAATTGACGTCTAGGAGATAACTGTAATTACAGTTATTCGTTGTGATTGCACAGACTTGCTGATTGATTCAGAGATCAAATTGAGTCTTTACGGAAGAACTGCTTTCCACCAATAGCAATGATGGCAAAGTACGAGATTTTTTTATGTGAAACCATTTTTCATGAATCCTTGATACTCGATGAAGTCTGAGATTAGTTAATTTATCATTTACCATCAAACCACTTTGGCCCTTTCTGGTTCATTGGAATGGCTTAATCAGTTACTAACTCATTCTTTTCCGGTATTGGAAATCCAATTAAAGATCTTTAGTTTAGCTTAGTCGTTCGAGCAAGAATTGGCTCATTTCACTCATGACTGATTGTCACAAATGATCAGGTTGTTAACTAACTTCTTGTTTATTCGTCTTTCTTATAAATGGTGAAATAAATGATTCATACGCTAGAATCAGGGGGCAAACTGGATACTTGTTAGATATACATATGCGTCCATGGAGAATATTAAAAAATAGAATAAAAGATCAATCAATGACTATTCATGATTTAATTCCATATTGAATCAATCCCGTACCGATTCCGAATTATAGGAATTTTTGTTATGGTAAAACTTCGTTTGAAACGATGTGGTAGAAGGCAACGTGCGACTTGAATGACATGATCGGCTGTGGATTTTTACATCCATCATCTTCAATGAGGATGCTCTTGGCTCGACATATTTTGTTCTGTTTCACCATTACTCCACGATGTTGGGTTGTAATGTAAATAAAATAGTACATGATGGAGCTCGAGAATAAATGATTATCAGAGGCAGGATCTAGGGTTAGTGCCAATTAATAATTTGGAACGACTTCGTAAGTATATCTTCGATATAGAAAAGGTCAAATTGGACCGACTTTTCAATAAAAAAAAAGTTTGCTGTAATTGGTGAGACTATTTCGATGATAAAGAAGTGTATCACAGGGGAATTAATGGAATTGAATCGTTCGTATGATTCTTCGACGTAAAGAAATAGCCAAAAGGTATGTTGCTGCCGTTCCGGAAGATTAAAGATCACCGAAGTAATGTCTAAACCTAATGATTCAAGGATAAGTGATTCCAAAACAAGAAAACACCATTTTCAATGATTGTCTCAATCAAGTGGATTGGATCATAATAAGTAAGAAATGGAAATATATTCCAGACGAGACAAAAAAGGGGTTATAGACCGCTCAATAAATATTTATTTAAGGATTTTTTAAGGATTTCTTTTTTAGTCCTTTGAGAATTACCCAACTTGAGTTATGAGGACGGATGATATTTTTATTTTTATTTTATAGGAAGGAAGAAGGAAAAAAGACGACTTCAATCATAATTTAATTGATGATTTCAAGGATCCGTTTGCTATAGATTTATATCCATAAATTTTAATCATTCTTTCTCGAGCCGTATGAGGAGAAAACTTCCTATACGTTTCCAGGGGGGGGGGGGGTATTGCCCATCGATCTATCCCAATGAGCCACCTATCGAATCATTGCAATTGATGTCAGATCCCGAAGAGAGGGAAGAGATCTTCGGAAAGTAGGCTTTTACGACCCGATAAAGAATCAAACTTATTTAAATGTTCCTGCTATTCTATATTTCCTTGAAAAAGGAGCTCAACCCACGGGAACTGTTCATGATATTTCAAAAAAGGCAGAGGTATTTAAGGAACTTCGAGTTAATCAAACAAAATGAAATTAATGAAATCAAAAGATGGACCGGTATAGTAGCTAGTTCTAGTTTTGTTTAATTGTTTCTTCGCCACTCTCTTGCTATATTCATACCTATTCGCTATTGTTCCTATATGGTTTGAGATAATGTAAGCACAAAGAATGACAAAGAATTTCTTTGTCTTTTGATATTTATATCAATATGAGAGGGATAGAAAAAGGATAATATTATATGTCATAACTGAAATCCATGAAATTATGGGATTACCATTAATCTGATGGTTTTCCTTGGGACTCCCTCACCTCAAGAAACAAGAGGTCAATCTTGGGGCCTATAGTGATAGTGAATAAATACAATATTCTTTTTTACCTACTTCTTCTTTACTTCACTTCATTTTCATTTCTTGTAGTGCCAATCTAACACAAGGCCTTATCTTATTTATATTTAGTTTATTTTATATTTAGTTTTTTAGTTTATTTATTCTATTTTGTTTGATTTGATTTCCCAATATTTCGTTTGTATTGACAATGGTCTCTCGAACGAATAGAATACAATAGAATTCGATCGTAGATAAATCGATCTATTCTTGCGGTTTCATAGGTTTGGTTTTTTACTTCATTCAAAGGATTGGTTTGAGGGATCGTCTGTGACACAGGAAGTCTTTTTTTTATTTACTAAAGCTATACTTATCTGTGAATCTGCTCTTCTTTATTGTATAGATTTTTTAGAATCATAGTTTCTTCTAAACTTGCTATTATTCTTATGCTTATGTTAGTTCAATGTTTTGACTTGACTGGTTCCGGTAATCAAATCTCTTGATTTTTATTCCGATCGTAATTAGATCCTTATCTGGGTTGCTAACTCAACGGTAGAGTACTCGGCTTTTAAGTGCGGCTATGATCTTTTACACATTTGGATGAAGCGGATTCGTCCATACCATCGGTAGAGTTTGTAAGACCACGACTGATCCTGAAAGGGAATGAATGGAAAAAACAGCATGTCGTATCAATGGATAACTCTGAGAATACTTCATTCTTATCTGGTCATATCAGATCGGTAAAAAATGTCCTTTTGATTCTTAGCTAGAACGGTTCAAAATTCATTCACAGTTGGGTCAAGTGAATAAATGGATAGAGCTATATGGCTCCAATTATAAGGAAAAACCAAAAGCAACGAGTTTCCGTTCTTATCTGAATTCGAACGAATACCCGATCTAATTAGACGTTAAAAATATATTAGTGCCTGATGCGGGAAAGGGCTCTCCTGCGAGTGGATCATTGATTCCTTTAAAAAAAAATCCTAACTATTCACTGTTCTCCATTAGTTACTGGAGTGTAACCGAATGTGTATAAGAAACGGTGTACTGATAAATATAACTCATTCCAAAGTCAGAAGAGCGATCGGGTTGCAAAAATAAAGGATTTCTAATACACAATCTCTTGTAACTATACCCAAACACGAACGAGTTGGATGGAAAAAGAGAGGATGCGTTGATTAGACGTCTTGTCTCCAGGTATATCAGTTTTTACGATATACCTTGTTAGGACCATATCGCACTATGTATTGATTATTTAATAACCCAAGAAATCCTCCCCCGCATGCGGTTCAAGTTTCATTGCAAACAAATGGATAAATTGCAATACGAATTGCAAGGCTATTTAGAAATAGATAGATACCGGAAACAGCGCTTCTTATATCCACTTCTTTTTCGGGAGTATATCTATGCACTTGCTCATGATCATGGTTTAAATAGTTCGATTTTTTATGAACCCACGGAAAATTTAGGTTATGACAATGACAATAAATCTAGTTCACTAATTGTGAAACGCTTAATTACTCGACTGCATCAACAGAATCATTTGACCATTTCGGTTAATGATTCTAGGTTCGTTGGGCCCAACAGGAGTTTTTATTCTCAAACGATACCAGAGGGTTTTGCAGGAATTATGGAAATTCCATTCTCGGTGCGATTAGTATCTTCCCTAGAAAGAGAAAGAATAGCAAAATATCAGTATCAGAATTTACGATCGATTCATTCAATATTTCCCTTTTTAGAGGACAAATTATCACATTTATATTATGTTTCAGATATACTAATACCCTACCCAATCCATCTGGAAATCTTGCTTCAAACTCTCCGCACTCGGATACGAGATGCTCCTTCTTTGCATTTATTGAGATGTTTTCTACACGAGCATCATAATTGGAATAGCCTTATTACTTCAAATAAATCCATTTCCACTTTTTCAAAGGAAAATCAAAGATTATTCTTGTTCTTGTATAATTCTCATGTATATGAATGCGAATCCGTATTAGTTTTCCTTCGTAAACAATCCTCTCATTTACGGTCAATATCTTCTCTAGCCTTTCTTGAGAGAACACATTTTTATGGAAAAATAAAACATCTTGTAGTGACGCCTCGTAATGATTCTCAAAGGACCCTGCCCCTCTGGTTCTTCAAGGAACCTTTGATGCATTATGTTAGGTATCAAGGAAAATCAATTATGGCTTCAAGGTGTACTAATTTACTGATGAAGAAATGGAAATATTACCTTGTCAATTTCTGGCAATGTCATTTTCACTTATGGTCTCAACCGGGTAGGATTCATATAAATGAATTATCCAATCATTCTTTCTCTTTTCTGGGCTATCTTTCAGGTGTACGACTAACGCCTTGGGTGATAAGGAGTCAAATGCTAGAGAATTCATTTATGATCGATACTGCTATTAAGAGATTCGATACAATAGTCCCAATTTTTCCTCTGATTGGATCATTGGTTAAAGCAAAATTCTGTAACGTATCAGGGTATCCTATTAGTAAGTCAGTCTGGGCC